ATACGCAATACCAGATGAAATAGAACGATTTTAGAAGATAAAATATAATAAAATATTTTGATTGGTTGTTCCTATAGAAATAATTTGTTTTATTTGACTGATGGGGACAACAAACAATAAACTATAACAAATTCTATATATAATAGATTCAAATTAATAAAAATTAAATAGATATATTCTCTATATATTCTATATTCTCTATAGAGATAGAATTCTATAGAGAATATAGAATATATAGAATATGAATCAAATAAAGATATATATAGAATAAAATATATATATTTAGAATAAAATAAGAAACTAGAATAGAAAAAATAAAATAATAAAAAGAGTGTTCTTATTCAAAACGCCCTGTGATCTTCAACCAATTCTGTGCTTCAATATAATTACCAGGGGTAAGGGCTATAGCTTGTTTCCAATATTCAGCGGCTTGATCAAACCAAGATTCCGCAATTTCCGAATCTCCCTGTCGAATGGCCTGTTCTCCGCGGTCGGAATAGGTGAATAAATTCCTTCCCTTAGAACCGTACTTGAGAGTTTCCTGACTCATACGGCTCAACAGTCAATTCTTTTGATCTTCCATTTTTTTCTGGAGTTAACCACAAGAAAAGAGGTTAATTACATGAGTTTCAAACTTGAATTTGGATTAATAATGTAATCCTTTTTTACAGTTTTATCTTTTTTCCTACCTTCAGAAGAATAAAGTATCGGCATTAACACTCTCATTAGAATTTTCTGAAAGGTAACTATCTCGATTTCATATATCATATACTTTCATATATGATATATCAATTTCTATAGAATCTTTGAGAAAGACTTTTCTTCATAAGAAAGAAAAGACTTACTATCTTTGGGATCTGATACTACACCGCTGCTCAAAACCTTAGGGGATCAACTTTATTACATAAGTGGATTCCTAACTCTTCTATCATGATATAAGTAAGCAGTTCTTGTTGTATTGGCCAAAAACCTTGTTAATTGATCTTTACGGTGCTTCCTCTATCAATTAGATCTTTTATCCATAGAAAAAAGTATCTAGGCATATCTATTTCTTCATATTTCGACTTCTATGAAGTTTCTTTGCTACAGCTGATAAAAATCGTTGTTTTGGACGATATATATGTAGAAAGCCTATTTATATTTATTTTCTAGTATTTATTAGTATTAGCGGATTTGCTCGTTCTTTTCGTTTTTCTTTCTATAGTGGAGATAGTCGCACGTAATGACAGATCACGGCCATATTGTTAAAAGCTTGAGGTAAGAACGGGTTTCGTTCGAGTGCCCTAAAATAGTATTCCAAAGCTTTCGTATGTTCTCCATTACTTGTGTGGATAAGGCCTATGTTATAAAGTATATAACTTCGATCATAGGGATCAATTTCCAGTCGCATAGCCTCATAATAATTCTGTAAAGCTTCCGCATAATTTCCTTCAGATTGAGCCGACATCCGTTACGGTCGTTATTCGTTTCAAAGAATCTCCGTTCCAGAACCGTACGTGAGATTTTCATCTCATACGGCTCCTCCTTTATGTGTATAATGATAAACATACATAGAATTAAAAAAGATTACAATATTTTCATTATCAACTGAGCGGGACTAGTGTTTTTACATGAAATCTCTAGCCAACCTTCCTGTAAAAGATCTTTTCTTAACATCAAGTATGTTATTACTGGATAAATAGTAACTTCAACAATTTCTTTGTCCTCAACGCCGCTAAATTTTCCGGAATTAGTCACTTCAACAGTCTTCGATGGTTATATGGGTATCCAAAATACGAACGAGATGGATGTTTATTGTCCCAACCATTCTTGTTAGTCCCGATCCCGATAAGAAAGGGTTTTTTTTTACAAAGTTTTCTCGTGTTGTTGATTCCTAAGGGTAGTGCTTCTTCCACCATGCCGCCTATTGGTACTAGTGGAGTAGGGTTGACCTAACCCCATAGGTATAGGTATAACCTTTCGCTTACTACTATAAACCTAAAATTGAAGCATATGAGGCTGCATTAATCGGGGATACACGACAGAAGGAATTAATCGTTTTATTTCACAACTTCACCTTCAACAAGCGTAGGTTTTTTTCAAAATTTTTTTCTTTCTCTCCGAAGAATGTATCTTTCTCCTAAGACTGAGATCGGTAAAAAAAAAGATAATCAAATCGCACCATCTCTGTAATAAGTGAATGCCTCTTTTTCTCCCGAAGTTGTCGGAATTATTCGTAATAAGATATTGGCTACAATTGAAAAGGTCTTATCAATAAAATTTCCATTTATCCGAGATCTAGGCATAGGTAGCAATCCATTCTATAATTTCATTTTTTATCGCGTGAGAAAAGAATCCCCCAAACAAAGGAATTGTACAATATAGTACGAAATAACGTAAAAACGGGCTTATTAATCAAATTACTTTATCTTACGGTCGGCCTCGAAGGAGGTTTTTTTTTATAAAAAGTTTTTCTTTCTATTTTTATAGTTTCAATTGATTGTGTGTGCCTACCCAAATG